GGCATGGCATCGTACAAATTCTCAAAAGGATTCAATAGTTCTATAATGAATAAAGAAATGAATTAAATTTTTTATTTCCATTTCCAAATTTGTAATTGAAGGATTTCTTTTTTTTTTATGATATTTTCGACTTTAGAGCACATTTTAACTCATATTTCCTTTTCAATGGTTTCCGTTGTAATTACACTTCAGTTGATAACTTTATTAGTCAATGAGATAGTAGGACTATATGATTCATTTGAAAAGGGCATGATAATTACTTTTTTCTGTCTAACAGGATTATTAGTTACTCATTGGATTTATTGGAAACATTTCCCATTAAGTGATCTATATGAATCATTAATCTTCCTTTCTTGGAGTTTCCACATTATTCATATGATTCTTTATTTAAAAAAAAATAATAATAATCTAAGTGCAATAATCGCGCCAAGTGCTATTTTGACCCAAGGGTTTGCTACTTCGGGTCTCTTAACGGAAATGCATCAATCCGCAATATTAGTACCCGCCCTCCAATCTCAGTGGTTAATGATGCATGTAAGTATGATGGTCTTGGGTTATGCAGCTCTTTTATGCGGATCATTATTATCAATAGCACTTTTAATCATTACATTTCAAAAAGATATAAAAAAAGATACAATAAGGATTTTTGATAAAAGAAAACTTTTATTAAACGAGTCATTTTTCTTCGGTGAGATTCAATACATGAATGAAAAAGGCAATATTTTACAAAGCGCTTCTCCCCCTCCCCTTTCGGTTCGAAATTATTACAGGTCTCGGTTGATTGAACAACTGGATCATTGGGGTTATTGTGTTATTAGTCTAGGATTTATCTTTTTAACCATAGGTATTCTTTCAGGAGCAGTATGGGCCAATGAGGCATGGGGATCATATTGGAATTGGGACCCAAAGGAAACTTGGGCATTTATTACTTGGACCATATTTGCAATTTATTTACATATTCGAACAAATAAAAATTTGCAGAGTACCGATTCTGCAATTGTGGCTTTTATAGGTTTTCTTATAATTTGGATATGTTATTTTGGGGTCAACCTATTAGGAATAGGGCTACATAGTTATGGTTCATTTACATTAACACTTAATTAAATTGAAGAAAGGGCCTTACGCATCGAAACATAGGACAAGGCATAAGCAAGTTTCTTATAACCAGGCGAGAACTATTTAAAACTTTCTTTAAAAGGTTCTCGCAAACGTCAAAAATGACTTCACTGATTCGAATTTAAATTCAGTCTTTCTTCTTTTTGACTTTATTTATGTAAAGAAGAGGAAAGACTTCTTTTAAAATTTTTTTTTTTTTCATTTAATGAAATGAAAGGAAAACTATCTAGAAAAAAAAATTGTATAGAATAGCTTCCATCTTCTCCACTGATAGTGAGAGAACGAAATCTGGGTAAATGCCAATACCTATTATTGGTAGAAAGATAGAAGTCAAAACAAATAACTCGCACGGTCCGGAATCAAAAAAATAAGAGTTTGGAATATTAAATACCTTATATCCATAGAACATTTGACGTGACATAGATAATCAATAAATAGGAGTTAATATCATTCCAATTGCCATTCCCAAAATAATAAATATTTTGGCTAGTAAAAGATATTTTTGGCTGGTAATTATTCCACAAAATACTATTTATTCTGCAATGAAACCACTCATGCCCGGTAACGCAAGAGATGCCAGTGAAAAGCTACTGAAAAGTGTGAATATTTTTGGCATTGGAATAGTTATTCCGCCCATTTCGTCGAGATAAACAAGACGTATTCTATCGTAACTAGTTCCCGAAAAGAAAAAAAGTGCAGCACCAATAAAGCCATGAGAGATTATTTGTAAAATGGCTCCATTAAGTCCCGTATCCGTTATAGAACTAATTCCTATAATTATGAAACCCATGTGAGATACAGAGGAATAGGCTATTCTTTTTTTTTTATTACGTTGTCCGAGAGATGTTGAAGCTGCATAGATTATTTGTATTGTGCCCATTATTATTAACCAAGGAGAAAATCGAAAATGAGCATGGGGTTGGGGTTCCATATTGATACGAACCAATCCATATGCTCCCATTTTAAATAAGATTCCCGCTAGAAGCATACAAGTACTGTAATGTGCTTCTCCATGGGTATCTGTTAACCATGTATGTAAAGGAATAATCGGTAATTTTACAGCAAAAGCAATAAAAAATCCAATATAGAATATTATTTCTAATGCCAGAGGATACGATTGATTAACTAATGTTTAAAAATTGAATGTTGGTTCATTGGAACCATATAAACCAACACCCAGAGCTCCCATTAATAGAAAAATGGAACCCCCTGCAGTATACAAAATAAACTAAGTAGCTGAGTAGAGACGTTTCGTTCCTCCCCACATAGATAAAAGTAGATAAACAGGAATTAATTCTAATTCCCACATTATGAAAAAAAGTAAAAGGTCTCGGGACGAAAACGATCCTATTTGACCACTGTACATTGCTCACATAAGGAAATAGAATAATCGAGAATCTCGAGTAACCGGCCAAGCCGCTAAAGTAGCTAAAGTGGTGATGAATCCCGTCAGTCAAAAGGGTCCTATCGAAAGTCCATCTATTCCTAATCTCCAGTGAAAATCCAAAAAAAGGATCCATTTATAATCTTCTGCCAGTTGGATTAATGGATCGTCCGGCTGGAAATGATAACAGAATGCGTAGGTTGTTATAAGTAGCTCTAGCATTGAAATACATATAGTATACCACCGGATAACCTTATTTCCTCTATTAGGAAGAAAGAAAATAAAAGAACCTGCAAATATGGGCAAAACTACAATTGTAGTTAACCAAGGAAAATAATTCATGGTAAAGACAAGATACACTTTAGCCAAAAAAAACTAAACCCGTACCCGGAATTTATTTTGTTAGGGTACGGTACAGGTTTTTGTCGGTAAAAAAAATATAAATAGAATAGAATGGATTCAAGTGGACTTTTCTGAAACGTATCAATAAGCTAGGCCCATACTGCGGGTTGTTTCAGGCCCTAAATAAACTCGAACACTTAAAAAATCGGTTGGACAGGCAGATTCACATCTCTTACAACCAACACAGTCCTCTGTTCTTGGAGCAGAAGCTATTTGTTTAGCCTTACATCCATCCCAAGGTACCATTTCTAATACATCTGTGGGACAAGCTCGTACACATTGAGTACACCCTATACATGTATCATAAATCTTTACTGAATGTGACATTGAATCTATAATTTTTTTTTAACTTCATAAATTTTCGATCTAGTTCTAGTAAAGTAAATGAACCACATATTCAAATACCAGATGAATCAATGATTTACCAGAATTTTTGAATTAATCTACTTCTGGATTGGATCGGCTTATTAGAAAATTAATAAAAAGAGGAGGCCCAAAATACTTTGATTTATTCCATTTTGGAAAGTATGATTATACCTTAAGGTGCCATACTTAGTAATCTAATTTGAATTGATGACTATTCAAATTAACATGTTTTTATTTGAGCTTTCGAAATTTTCAATTGACTGGTTAATTCTTTATAACGTACTTTATCTTTTTTAAACAAATAAGCCAGTAGTCGTTGCCGTTTTCCTAGAATTTTTCGTATACCTCTCTGAGAGGAATAGTCTTTTTTGTGCAATTTAAAATGTGAAGTAAGTCTTTTTATATTTTTGCTAAAACGGAATACTTGAAATTCAACGGACCCCCTGTTTTCTTCTTTTTCTTTATGCGAAATAACAGATATGAATGATTTTTTTTTCATAAAATTGAAACCTTCCTTTTTTTTTACCAAATATGGAATTTTGCCAATCAGTAATAATAATGCCAGCTATTTTTCTCTTGTACACATAATAATCCGAATTCACTTATTCACTCATTTTCATAAAATGAATGAATAAAGCAAATTCGGTTGATTCTTTTATAGATCTAATTGATACGTTATCGAATTAGTATCATGTATCGGAATTGGATGTAAGACAAGGCGTGTGCGCATCTATTTATCTACTAGATGATAAGGAATATCTAAGATAAATCTCTCATAAATGAGTTTTTAATCGTGGATACATATGTATTCTTAATATACTAAAACGACTACCTTTTTAATCGTGGATACATGCGTATTCTTAATATACTAAAACGACTACCGTTATTAGTATCGAACCAATAACGATTCATACAAGCTAAATCTTCTAATCGATAATTGGGCCAAAGAAAGAATTTGATAAGTTTCTTTTTCTCTCGATCAAGATCTTTGCTTTTATCAAAAAAGTGACTACCTTTATTTACCCTATTCCCATTGCAATATACTGGGTTTTTATCCACACCTTTATTATTCCTTGAGTTTAAACAAATAAGAATTCTCAATTCTCGACGACGTCTAGGCGATAAAATATTTTCAGGAATAAGCAAATCATAATTGTTTTTGTCTATGGATATTTTTTGATTATTTTGGTATTTTTTACTCTTATGAACCCATGAAATACCTATGGTTTGATAAATAATAAATTGCGCATTAATCTTAGACAGGCGAATTGGTTCAATAAAAACCATTCCCTCTTCTAGCAATGTATTCATAGGTGTAAAGCCATCCTCCACCATTATATCTGGATTTAAATCTCCCCTTTTCAGAAAGGTTATAGCAAAGCTTTTTCGTTTTTTTTTTTCTTTCAAACGACGTATAAGAACACCTAGTTCGATATTTCTTAACACGTCCGGATCCTCCACAAATCTATTCCAGACCATTTGATAACTAAAAAACTTTTCCTCCGCGACAAGAAAGTCGTCGTGTATACTAATGTTTTCTTTGTTGTCAAATTGCTGTTGGGTATATAAGTCAAAAGGAGTTTTATAACCCATGTTTTTTTCTTTATCTAAAGTTACAGGATCAATAGGATCCTCCTCGTTTTTCTTTTCATTACTAGCCTTAGCCTTCTGGTTTTTCTTTTCATTGACACTAGCCTTAGCCTTCTGGTTTTTCTTTTCATTGACACTAGCCTTAGCCTTCTGGTTTGTCTTTTCATTGACACTAGCCTTCTCGTCTTCATTTTCATTGACACTAAAATTTTCAAAGTCGCAAAAAAGCCCATTTATTGGTATAGTCCAGGGCTGTTCTTTATATACATTATAAAGTAAGATCAATTCTGGGAAGAACCAAGATTCTAGCGATACAGTACGACTTACTATTTCTTCATTCATTGCCATAAAATCAAAAATGTTTTTCTTTTTATTTGATCGGTTAAGTGGTCGTTTCCGTTTTTGATAAATTTTGTCACAAAAAATATCCTTCATATCATCAAAACATTCTTTCTTTGCTTCCTCTTCAATTTCTTTCTCATCAATTTCTTTATCATCAATTTTTTTTTTTTTTTTTTCATTTTCGTTTTCTTTTTCGTTTTCTTTTTCATTTTCGTTTTTTTTTTCTTTTTTTTTTTCTTTTTTTTTTTCTTTTTCTTTTTTTTTTTCTTTTTCTTTTTCTTTTTCTTTTTCTTTTTCTTTCTCATTAATAATCCTTTCAACATAAATAGAAATTTCAGAAGAAAGTTTATACTTCTTAGGTTCAATCTTAGTACACTTATTCTCGATCCAGGCTCCAATAGGACTTTTATTTATAAGATCATCCAAATGGATAATTTTCCAATCAAAATATTTTCTATCCGGATTTTTCTCTATATCCGGAAAATTTAAATAATAAGTGATAGGGATACTCCAACACATATCAATTAAATTGCCTTTATGTATGTTGTAATTATTAGTATAATAAAATTCTAAATTTTTATTTCCTTGGATCCTATCACTATATGAATCCTTCGTATACTCATGAAAAAGAAATTGAGATGATAAAAGCTCATATTTATGGTTTTTTATAAAATTTTCATGTTTATTCTCTAATAACAATAAAGGGCCTTTTGCATTTTGGTAATTGGAATTGATTAATTGTTCTTTTTCATATGAATTCCATTTTTTTTTTTTTTTTTTTTCACCCCGCAAATATTTATTTATTTTATTTCGCCATTTTTGTGGGTCTAAATAAGACCATTCTCTCTGAGATAAACCGTATTGATAATTAGTTTTTAACCAGTTTTTCCATGGATTAATTCCAGAATTTGGAAGTTTCTTAGTCCTTAGTTCGGAATGAATTATTCCTTGTGCTCCAAAATAATCTTTTATTTCATTCTTAAGAAATAAAGATGTTCCGTAATATTGAAAGACGGATCTTAACTTATATAAGTTAATTAGTTGGGCTTGTGATAATTTGTAAAATACGTAGGCTTGTGACAAAAAAGATAAATCAGAATGACTTCTCAATTTATTCTTAATCTTACGACTAAGCAAACTACTAAACAAAAAATGTGATTTTTTTATAGTCGAAATAAACTGAATTGGATTTTTATTTGTTTCATTATTGTAATTTGATTTTTCCTTATTTTTTTTTGTTGATTCAAGAAAAATAAAAAATTTTTCTTTATAAATTCTGGAAATATTTAAAATATATAGAAATAGATCTACATATATCTTTTCCATAAGAAAACCTGATTTACTGATTAATCGAGCAGTTCTTCTTTTTAATATTTGAACAATATTTTGGAGTGATTCTAATCTTTTAACACCATAATGTGTGTTGTTAGGGCTAATATTTACAATTTTTGAAATTTGATCCATTTGATTTCTGATTGTACTTCTTCTATTAGCCAGATCTTTCATTCTTTTTTGTGTCAATGAATAATTTGTCAAATTCATGAATTGGGCTTCAATGGATGATTCATGAATCATCTGATTATTAATTATAGAATCATTTTCTTTTATTATTTCACTTGATTTGTCTCTTAATTCAAATTCTAAATTTGGATTTACGTTTGAAAGGTTTTTTGATAATCTTTTTTTCAATATTTTTTTAAATAATATTTTAAATATTTTTTTCAATAGACGCTTTTGAATAACAAAAATCCATTTGTGGTTCTTTCGAAATTTTTTAAATTCTTTGTAGAGTGTTTTTTTAATAGGTTGAAAAAAGGGAGAAAGTTTTAGGGGTTGGGGCTCTCCATAAGGAGTTTTTGTTGTATGTCCAGAAATTGTTAAATAAACAGAAGCTTTTTTATCTCGATGAGAGGTGTGCCAAGGTTTTAGGCGGAAAGGATATAATATCTTTATCTGGATACCGTCCTCTTCCCAGTTTTGAGGAAATTTTTGTTTTCCGAATCGAATACTTTTTTTGAATGGAATACCGTTATAGTTACATATCATATGTACTTCTTTCTCCAACTCTTGGAAATCTTCCTGCAACTCAGGACGTTGCAATAATAATATACGGCCAATATTTTTCGCTGTTATCAAAAAAGGTAATATAATGTGCTTTCTAAGAAAAGAATGGAAGACTAGGATGAAAGTCCGTATTATTGGACCGCATGTAAATAACTGCCACTTTAATTCATTCTCTCTTATTTGTAACTCTATGTCTTTGTTTCGGGCCTCTTTTCTGCCGGCTTTTTCTTTCTCTTTTTCTCCTGATTCTTTTTTTTTTAAAAAAGGTAAATCTAAATCTCCAAAAGAAGGGTAATAAGCCGACAGTTCAAATTCTGAGATTTTTCTCATATACTTTAGAAAAATTCCTAAAATATAATACCAACAGTGAACCAAACGATTAAACTCCGAATCTATTCTGTTCAAAAAAAATATGGAATGTGGATATGATTGCCAGACTAACCAAGAAGTCCTCGATTTACGTGTTAGAGAACGCATGGAACCTTTAATTAAAGGTCGCAATTGTGGTCCTGGTATATAACGTTTAAAAAGTATTCGTCGGCTTGGTTCTGTTTTTGTTTCTTTAGTCTTAAAAAGAATTATACGTCTGGCTGGTAGTTCGCGAATATCATCCTGAATTTGCTCGCCTTCCTCTTGTTCTTTATTTAGTAGTTCTAATTCATCGATTAGTTTGTATGGCCAGCGAGGAACTGTTTTTCTGATTTCGTTTATTGCAAAAACTTCGTCAACTTCACCTTTTTCTAGAATCGTTTGAGTCAAGGAATCTCTTAAAAAAGATATGAAATACAAAAAATGTGCTCCTCGGACTTCTGCCCCCGTTTTATTTAGGTATTCAATACAATTATAGTCCTTACCAAGGAGAATTTGAATTCTATTTATACAAAATGCATCTTCTAGCTGATCCATTTTTGCCTTTCGGAATAAGAGAATTCCCCATTTATTTTTAAAGATCTCTTCCCATTTAGTTTTGGTTATAAAACTAAATTTATTTGGTTCAGGTATTTTACCTTCATTTATAATTTTATTTGGTTCAGGTATTTTACCTTCATTTATAATTTTATTTGGTTCAGGTATTTTACCTTCATTTATAAGTATCAAGGAGGGTATCCGATACCTTAATCGGATTTCCGTTGCTTTAACAATTTTAGAAAAGGGTGAGAATTTTTTAATTTGTCCACGATAGGATCCAAATATGAAAGGATCGTATCTCTCTGGTAAATATTCTTTTTGGGCTTCTAGAAATAGGTTTGATTGTTCATCATTGTTTTTTTTATCATTGCATAATCGAATTTTTGTGTCTAATACATTTGTTTTAAGTCCTTTTTTGTCTAAAACTGCAATTCTATTAGAAAATTCATTACTTAAGCTTTTCATTTTTTGTTCATTGGTATAAATCCAATCATTGTACAGTTTATCATAGTTTTGTGTTGCAGAAACAGAAATCTTTCTTTGTATCATTTCCCGGAAAATGGCTAAACTAGGTGGATATGAAAAAGAAATTCGTTCTTTTCCATCATTTTTACATGTAGAAAAATAAAATTGTGACATTTCATTTCTTACCGCATTTTCTAATCGCTTGTTTTTTATATATCGCATTGGACGATTCCAACGGTTATAGTCGAAAAGAATAGAAATAATAAGGGGTTTTTCCTCCCATAAAGAGATTTTACTTTCTTCTGTAATTATTTCTAACTTCGAAATATCTTGATTCCCAGAGGGAGAAGTTTGGATATTTTTATAGTATGCCGCTTTTAAAAGTTTAAAAAGGGAGTGAGAAGGATCTTTTGCGGTGAATCCATCTGCGGTGAATCCCTCTGCGGTGAATCCATCTGCGGAAGTCTTTCCTCGTTCAAAATGTTTTTCTTCTGGTATTTTACGAGTCAAAAAAGGTGACGGCGTTCTGGCGAAAGTGCAGAGACAGATAAACAAAAAGAGAATACTACTGAATCGATTCATAGATCTTCGAAAATCTCTGATAAAATCCTGATAAAATCGAAACACATAGAAAAGGTACTTGTTAGATAGAATGTACATATTCGCTCTAACGAAATAATTTTTATCTATCCAGACTAATACGAATTTAACCCATTTCATGAATAAAATGTGACCAATTAACCAACCAACAAAACTACTTGTTACAAATAAGATCTTGTTGTTGTATCGAAACATATAAATGGTGACTAATCTGGCTAACATTGAACTTGGGAAAAAAAAATGGTTCAATAATTGATAAATGAGATTAATCAGGTATATACATTGAATGCTGGGATTACGCATTGAATTTTTCCTAGTAGATGGATATTTACGTTTACCATAAAAGTCTTTGGAATTGTACCAGTAGAAAAGAAGGACTAAATAGGATAGAACTAGGAAAGTTATTGTATGAGGTCTACCCAATGCTAGATGCAGAGGCGTATAATAGATCGATATGAACATCACGAGCTGTCCCATAATTAAACCAGTTGCTGCTGCTACCTCCTTATCGATTGCTTTTTCTCCTTCTTCTATAACTTTAATTTGAGCTTGGAAAAGTAGGCAATAAGAGGGCCCTATGGAAAATGAGGTAAGAAATCCATAATAGAGTCCGACCACAACGACCGAATTCATTATCCTCATGGATAATGATGCTAGATTACCTAGTGAAAAAGATTTTAAAATCATGCCAAACTAATCTCCTTTTGTTTTGTATTGTAATTTTGTTAGAAAATTGAAGTGATATTTACTATCTAATTTTTTTAGATTATTTTAGTTATATTTATTTACTATATGACCGATCAATAGAAAGACTCCAACACTCCACCTTTGTGGTATATTCCATACATCACACTAGATAGATATCATATTCATGGAATACGAATCACTCTCAAGATGCCTTGGTGGTGAAATGGTAGACACGCGAGACTCAAAATCTCGTGCTAAAGAGCGTGGAGGTTCGAGTCCTCTTCAAGGCATAATATGGAGAACTCATTGAATGAGCAATTGCAAGATCTCGGATCGATCGATATTGATATATCAATATCGATCCGAGATCTTGGTATTTTATTTAGTTATTCAGTCAAACCAATGATTCGTTATTGGAGCAGATAGCAACAACCATTTCATCAGACATGCGTATTTTTTATTTTCCAATTTTCATTTCATCCGGGAAAATCCATCCTTTTCTCAACAATGTCTTTGTCATTTGATCAAATAGTGTTCCGTTAGATAGGAACAGATTTAATAAATACTGATAACTCTCGGATAGAGTAATATAACGGAAACGTTCATTCGATTTAAATAATGAACTATTGGTTCTAAGCCATCTCTGGCGATTAATCAACAATTCAAAGTGCTTGTCTTTCTCTTTCTGATTATGGATAAACCAGCATACCTTGAGATATTTAGAAGGATCCTTTTTGGAAATTAAAAGCTCTATCTCTTCATCTGCAAAGAATTCTCGATTTGAAAACACAGAGCCAGGGAGCTCATCCTCATCTTGGAATACGAAAAATATTGGATCTGCAGGGTCCCAAATGAATCGGGTTAGTGCAAAAAAGCCCTGTTCGTTGAAAGATCTAGCTCGTGCCGGGTACGGCACGGTTCCACTCTGCAAGAACTCCGACTCTTCAAGCTCATCCTCATCATAATCATAAATGATCCACTTGTCCCGGAATGACCTGGCCCAATAGGGAAATCCCAATTCAGTGGTCCTTACGATCGAATCAAATAGAAAGCACGGGGGGTTCCATATTCTAGGAGCCCAAACTATGTGATCGACTAAAGCCTGCGGGCTCTGTTCCGACTGGAAGTCTTCTTCAGATTCTGCCAATCTCGATCTAAATTCGTTGTTTATTTCCGATCTAAAATCGTACACTTCCGATTTAAATCCTTCGTCCAATCCCGATTCAGATTTTCCATAGAGAGATCTACGATCAAGGATAGAACAAGATCCATTTTTCATCATATCTAAGGGATTCCTTAGTTTGGGCAAAATAAGCAATGGCACTGGATCATTCTCTTTTTCTGTCCGTAACAATCCCACCAGAGCGTCTTCTACTTCTAATAGGCCATGAACTAGAGCAGAATCATTATAAACGAGTCCACAAGAAGCGATCCCATTTTTTTCATCGGGTCCGGGTGGAGACCAAAGATCTTGAGCGACCGATCCGGCAGAACAACTCAAAAGATAAAGAAGTATCGTTAATTTCTTCATGCTCGTTCCAAGTTCGAAGTACCATTTGTACAAATAAGAATCCACTGCGTCACATGATTCCTTCTTCATATAGATAGATATCGGATCTATAAGGCAATGACTTAGAAGTACATTTTGTGCAAGAGCCCTTCCTATCTGATAGAAAAGGATCCCATGATCCGCAATCGGTATTTTATCGAATCGGAAACCCCAAGTTTGTCTATGAAGAGCGAATCTAATTGTATTCGTATCTATAATTGATTTCTTCCCTGTAATACTAATCGATAGGGCCTCATTGGTAAGTGCTACAAGATCTCGTACATTGGAACTCAGGGTTATGGACCCGAATCCATTAGTCTGGAACATTTTCTTTTCCAAGTGAAATCCCCTAGTAGAAGACAGAGTGAAAAGGTGCTTTCGTCGTTGTGGAATAAGAAGCCTTCGTATCTTCATGCATGTATTTAATCTATTCAGAGCTATTAGAGAGGGATCCACTTTTTGAGGAATATTAGTCGAAGCAATAACAAGATTAGTGGAAGATCTTTCACAATTCATGGAGATATACTTCACTAATAGACAGCGGGATAAGTAATTCGACTTATTCATATGCAGATCATGAATGTCTGGAATCCATATTATGCAAGGAGACATTATTTTTACTAATTCGAATTGAAATAAGATATAAAATGGCTCTCTTCTCTTTTCCATCTCGAATAGAGTATGATCCGCATCCTGATCCACAGCTATATACCTCAGCTCCTTTTCAACGTCAACATCGCTATCGTAACTATCATCAAGCTCGTCGTCACTCTCCCTAGTCCTGGGACCATTCTGAATATAAGCCATCCGTTGATCAATATCATAGGCAAAATTAATTTTAGTCTCCTTTGTTCTCAGGAACTTCCTCAGAAATACCGTAATAAAAGGAAAATAGGAGTTTGTCGCTAGGTATTTGACCAAATAGGATCGTCCAATTCCTATAGAACCCATCACTAAAATACCTCTCGAGGGGGAGGGGGATAGGTCTAAGCGGAGCGAAAAGGGTTTTCCATGAGATGGGAAATG